CAAAATAGAATTGAATATTTTAATTTTAAATTTTCAATAGAAATATTTTAATATTAATTATTTTAATAGAATTAAATATTAATAGAATTTACTAGAAATAGAATAGCATTTCAATTTATCTATTTAATAGAAATAGAGTTTCAATTTTTAATTTAATATAATAAAAACTAGAAATATAATACAATTTCAATTTAATATAAATAGAATATATTCAACTAATTATCTAATTCTACTAATATAGTAATCTAGAATATTTATTCTAATATTAATAATATTTGTTTTCTATTTTATTTCGCAAGAATTGACTAATGAATCTCTTAATTTGATTCGGAATTACGAAAGTCTAAGTAGATGGTATAGATGAAAAATTAATTTCCTTTTCTATCTATACCACTACCACTCTTATTTTATTAGTGCTGTGGAAAATTTATTATGATAATGATTAATAAATGATTGATAAAAAAAATCAATAAAAAAATTCTCAATTGAACTTATTCTTTCATTTTGTATTTTTTTTTATGCTCCTATCTTTCAAAAAATTGAACTTAGGAAAGTGCTTTTGCTTTACAAGCATATGTATAAAAAAGTTTATTTAGCTCCTTCATGCCTACTATAACTAGTTTTTTCGGTTTTCTACTAGCTGCTTTAACTATAACCTCAGTTCTATTTATTGGTCTGAGCAAGATACGACTTATTTGAAATTAATTGAATGAACAGTTTATAAAAAGAAAAACAAAACAAAAATTTTCTGTAGTATTCCACCTAGTCTCTAGTTCTTTACCGTGTACGTTTCCAATTCTTGGTTATTGAGATTTCTGGTCAATATGGCTTAATATTTAAGGATAGATATTACCTCTCTTTTTCAAAAAAAAAAATTTAAATGATTGAAGTTTTGCTCTTTGGAATTGTCTTGGGGCTAATTCCTATTACTTTGGCGGGATTATTTGTAACTGCATATTTACAATATAGACGTGGTGATCAGTTGGATCTTTGATTAATTTTGATTAATATTAATTAACACCGTGCTTTTTTTGACCTTCTTCGGATTAAAGAAAGAAGGAGGTCAAATTCAGAGTGCTCTTCTATTTTTCCGTATAAATTTTGAACTAACAAACCAAAAAGAGAATCACGCTCTGTAGGATTTGAACCTACGACATTGGGTTTTGGAGACCCACGTTCTACCGAACTGAACTAAGAGCGCTTTCTTGTCTCAATCACAAAAAAGGAGACTGTAAGTAAAAAAGAGTCTTTTTTTTTTTTTACCTCTACTCGATTTTGAATGCTTATACTATATATAGAGAATATGATATATATTAAAAATTGAGAGTATGTCCCATTTTCAATTTTAATTAATCTCAATTGATCCTTTGTTATTGCTCAGAGACGAAGTAATCGATAGGGATGACAGGATTTGAACCCGTGACATTTTGTACCCAAAACAAACGCGCTACCAAGCTGCGCTACATCCCTTTGTAATTCATTTATAATGTTATTGTAAAGAATACCTGTTTTGTTTTCCACATACTTTATTTCATTTTGATATCCATTATCATTTTTTCTTTTTGATCTCATATCATATATTATATAATAAGAAACTTACGCAAATTTCGTTAATGCTCGAGAAAAAAAAAGGCGGCGCTTTCTTTTTTAAGTTTAAGAAAAAGAAAATCTTATCTATGAAATTGTTGTACATTTTATTTTAATTTGAATTAGAGATTCCGTGTACAAAACAAATGCAAATTGCCTTGAATTACATAGAATCGGATTCTGTATCTATTAGAATTATGTATTAGAATAAAATAAAGAGTAGTTATTACAATAAAGAAACAATAAAGAAGGAGGATTCAAAATGCGAAATCTAAAAACATATCTATCCGTGGCACCGTTAATAAGTACTCTATGGTTTGCGTCTTTAGCAGGCCTATTGATAGAGATCAATCGTTTTTTCCCCGATGGATTGACATTGCCTTTTTTTTCATTCTAGTTATCAACGCGTGGGGGAGAGGGTGAAGAAGATTAGAGATACAATTAAATATCTGTGATTACTACCCCCCTCCTCTTTTTTTTTTATTTAATTTGAATAAGTTAGAAAAGAAAAAAAAGTGGATTCAATTTCAGTAAAACTCGGAACTCGGGGTCCGCGCTTCCAGTGAAAGTAACTTCAATTAAATTAAAATTAAAATTAAGAGAAGGTAGTTAGAAATGTAGTTAGTGTAACAGTATTCTACAAGACGCTTAAATGAATTACTGTGATTCTCATCGAAACTTCTAATTGAGATAGAGTTTAAAATCTTTGTATTACTTATTATTAATATAATTAGAACTATATTAGTTGCAATGAAATTTTTGATAATTTGGATTTCGAGTTAGCAACTTCACTTCTTTTTCCTTCCTTTCTTCGTTCCTTCAGATCGGAAAATAGAAGAGTTCAATGAATAAAAAATCCAAAAATCCCAAGGAGGTTTATGGCCAAGGGGAAAGATGTTCGAGTAAGGATTATTTTAGAATGTACCGGTTGTGTTCGAAAGAGTGTTAATAAGAAATCAACAGGCATTTCGAGATATATTACGCAAAAGAATCGACACAATACGCCCAGTCGATTGGAATTGAGAAAATTCTGTCCCTATTGTTACAAACATACAATTCACGGGGAGATAAAGAAATAGATGGAATCTATCGCTTGCGTGTCACCTTTTCAAGGAAGATGACAATAATATAAAGAAGATATTAAGTATAGAATAATATAGTATAGAAAGAATCCTATAGAATCTTATCGAATATATATTCGAAATTCGAATTATATCTATTTTTATATATAGATAATATATATAGATAAATAGAAATAACTAGATTTAAAATAAATATTTTAAATAAATAGAGAAATATATTCTATTGAATAAGAATATATTCTATTAATTAAAATATTCTATTAAATAGAATATTATTATATTAATAGAAATATATAATTAAAATAATAATAAAAAAAAAAAAATAATAAAAATGAAAATAATTAAATAATTAATATTTAATTATTTAATTAAAATTGAATATAATTAAAAAAAATATATTAAATAATAAATATTCAATAAATATTAAATAATAAATATTCAATATATAATTAAATATATATATATATAAAATATAAATTAAATAAAAAAAAAAAAAAACAAATCCTATTTCTGAATTCGAAATCATTTTTGATCCAATTGAACGAAATAGGATTTTTGAAATAAGGAATAAACAAACCATGGATAAATCCAAACGACTTTTCCCTAAGTCCAAGCGATCTTTTCGTAAGCGTTTGCCCCCGATCCAATCGGGGGATCGAATTGATTATAGAAACATGAGTTTAATTAGTCGATTTATTAGTGAACAAGGAAAAATATTATCTAGACGGGTGAATAGGTTGAGTTTAAAACAACAACGATTAATTACTATTGCTATAAAACAAGCTCGTATTTTATCTTTGTTACCTTTTCTTAATAATGAAAAAAAATTTGAAAAAAAGCGAGTTGGTCACTCTAACTACTGATCTTAGAACCAGCAAGCAAAATAGGCTTACTCAAATTGAAATGGGATCACAATTCCAATTCGAATTGAACCATAGATTGATGTTTTGTTCAAAAAAAAAAAATGAAAATCAAAATTTGATTTTCGTGTCGTAAGAAAAAAAACGAATTGGGGGAGAAGAAACTTTTTTTTATTGAATGTTTTGTTTAGTTTGACTACTTTACTTGATCATATTATCATCATATTTTATCGTACGAGTTTCTATTCTACCTTCATTTCTATTCTATCTTCCCGGAATTTCTTTTCAAGAAATTCCATGTAAAAAATTCTATGGATTCCTTACAATTTCCTTATTTTCTAATGTCATTGGAAATCGTATAAAGACAATTCCTATTTAATATAGCTATTTGTGCAAGTATTTTACGATTAAGAAGCAATTGTCTCTTGTACAGATTATTAATTAATCTGCTATAACTATAGGATACCTTGTTTTCGCGAATTATTGCATTTATCCGAGTGACCCACAAACGACGAAAAGTTCTTTTCTGTCTATCTCTATCCCGATGGGCCGAAACCAAAGCTCTTATTTTTTGTTGAGTAATACTTCGAGTAAGTCTTGAATGAGCCCCCCGAAAGCTTGATACGAATAAACGAATTTTTGTTCTACGTCTCCGGGCTATATATCCTCGTCTAATTCTGGTCATTGAGTACACGAAACTTTGATGAATAACTAATTTGTTTCTTTTCTTTCAGTTATTCTTTTTCCCCTTTTCTATAATAACAAAACGGATTTTTCCAATGTATAAAATAATAATTCCAACGGCTTTTGCTACTATAACCTTCCCAACCACGATTTTTTTTTTTGGAGACATTTCATCTCGAAATAAGAATAAGAAACTGTATTGATATTAGGTCTCAAACACAAACAAAAATATAATAAATAAGCAGTAAATAGAAATAGATAAATAGTGGGTTCCATAGTTTCTATGGTTACTTCTTAAACGGTGAGGTCTTCTCTATACACCGGAGCCCCTCCTGCATTTAATCATTGAATCAATGCTATTGTTAACGTGTACAGTTCACATTCTTTTGCTCTACCTATGAATTCTCCAGTAATAGGTCTTTCACAAGGAAATCTATCTATTATAGTAACGGTATTTAATTATGAGGATTAGCTAATTCGTTGACCCTCTTAGTCCGTTCTTGCAAGAGTAGGGGCATAAATTTTCAGCCTGTTAACTTTTAATAAGATTTTCCCTGCTTAATGGATAATCATTTGTTACCAATGGGAAATTCTTTCTTGTTTTAAATTGAAAATTGAGGTGATTGAATTTGCACCAATGAAACCATAAATTTGATACACAATAGACGAATGTGATAGATCTTTTTTTTTTTAGATAATGAAAGGCATTCTTCTATTCTATCCTATTCATCCGTACTGACACAGATAGTGGAAAAATTTTTTCTTTCTTTTGTCTCTTTTGTCCAAGCTCATGATCTAAACAAGTCGCACATACACCCTAGTACATGTTCCTCGGCGCTGAGGACATCCCCCAAGAGCGGGGGATTTGGTAACGTTTCTAATTGGCTGTCGTGTGTTTCTAATAAGTTGTTTAATAGTTGGCATTTTGAATCGTATGCATAATGGGCTGGTTTAGATCGATCGTAACCGTATGATTCTGAATTTTTTCTATATTAAATAATAGAATATTAAATTAATAGAATATTAAATCGAAATTTCGGTAAAAAAAAAAAAATATCAAATCGCGATTTGCATGAAATTTCTTCTATTTCTTATGCAACTGCTATAAGATCAACAATTCCATGAGCTTGGGCTTCTGTTGCTGACATAAAAACATCTCTTTCCATGTCTTCGGATACAACCCATAAGGGTTTTCCCGTTCTTTGTGCATAAATCCTTGTGATGATTTCACGCAGTTTCAGTAGTTCTTCTGCTTCCAGGACAAATTCTGCTATTTGTGCCTGATAAAAACCAGCAATAGGTTGATGAATCATTACCCTGATCATATAAGAAAAAAAGGTTTAGTCTAGCTCCCATAATATAAATATTATAATAAATAATAGAAATATAATAAATAAGAAGGGTCCGGGAAGAGATAAAAAAGAATAAGAAAAGACGATAGAATTGAACAACCGTACAGGCATTGTTATTGTTTGTACATTGCATACGGCTTCACACTAGAATTCACTTTTATTTTACCTTTCATCTAAAAAAATCTAGGCTTAAATCAGTAAATGCTCCAATAACCACCCTTTCCTTGGGAAGAGGTAAAAAGCAAAAATACTATGGTGGTCCCGTTGCTTTATTTTATCAGTGATTTAGCAATCCCAAAGTTTCTTTTTTTTTTTTTTTAGTTGAAAAAAAAATAATATTATTATATTTATAATAGAACCTTTTTTTTGTACTCTTTCATAACATAAATAGTGTTAAGAGCCCTCCGGTGCGAAAACAAAAATGTTTGTGACGCTGAAAGAGGTTCCTGATAGAATAAAATCAGAAAGGCCCTTAATATCCCATACGACTCTTTCGATACATAATCTACTGTTTAAAAAAAATTTCTTATATCTATATCGAATTCGAAATGCCATGCTATTATTACTTAATATTTATATTTCATATGGCGAAGGCATAGTTTTTTTTCTTTCAAATAAAAACCCATTGGCGCCAAGCATGAGGGAATGCTAAACGTTTGGTAATTTTTCCTCCGACCAGAATAAAAGATCCCATTGAAGCAGCTAATCCCATGCATATTGTTTGTACATCTGGTCGCACAAATTGCATAGTATCATAAATAGCTACTCCGGGTATTACCCATCCGCCAGGAGAGTTTATAAACAAATACAAATCTTTGGTCTCGCTCTCTATACTCAGATATACCATAAGACCAATAAGTTGATTCGAGATTTCACTATCAACACCTTGACCTAAAAAAAGTAACCTTTCTCGATAAAGTCGGTTGATTAGGATAAAATTCTATCCTCTAGAAACCGTACATGCACCTTTTTATGCATACGGTTCACCAAAAATAACGAAAATAAAAAAAAGAATCAATGTTTAGATTCTAGCCCTGCTTTTTTTTGATAGTGAGTACTTTGTTAACCTTTATTTTGAATATTTATTTTGAATGCGGGGGCTTTTCTTCTATTTTTTAAGAAAGATGAGTTTTGACGCGTTTACTTACAAAAAAATTAATTAAACTTATCAAATTAACTTCTTATTGATGTATTCGTTCATCGTGATTGAATTCAAATCACGATGGCATTCTCTTGTTCCTGAGTGGGCTTCTTCAATTCTTTTAGGTTTGTGCGCTACTCCGAGTAAAGATCTGCCCGATTTTTATTTGCACATATAGGGCAAATGCTCTAATACCGCGTCTTTTTGTTACAACTACAACTTCGTTTTTTTTAATTCATTTAATGTTTCTGTCAAATATTTGACGTATTCATTATATTATTTTATTCGATTGAATATGATTTTCAGTTCGAATCAAAATTTATAAAAAATTTCTAATAAATTTCTAATATAGAATATGATACAAATAGTAATGATAATAGATATATTACCAATTGGATTTGCTAAACGGAGTCTGGATATTTCATTTTGTTGGTCTAAACAAGGCAACCATAAAGTATTCTAATTGATAATATTAATTTGAGTACCTCAAAAGCATAGATTTAATTGAACTTGATTGCACTTCACGCTTCAAATTTTTGATGATTTAATCAATCTTTCTTGGGCGAAACAGAGGGATATCTCAATCGGGTGAGAGAACGGGGGAATTCCGTATGACCCAATATATCTGACAAGTCGCACTATAAGTCAATCCAAAGTGAATCGTCTTCTCCAGGATGTCGAAAAGGGACTTTTGGGACACCAATAGGCATTAAATGAAAGAAAAAAGATTAAGTACTCTATTTCACTTTGAGATGAAAACGTAACAATGAATTTTTTGTTTTAAGAATATTGACCTTTATAATTTACTAATATTTTCGTAATATTTTGTAATATTTTATACGTGGATTTCTATTAGAATTTCTATTTAGAATTTAGAAAAATTTTATAAAAATAGAAAAAAGAAATATATAAAATATTAAGGAAGACAAATCGAATAGAGTCAAATTATTACGAATAAGTCCTTTGAATGATGAACAAATTTCTATGTGTTCGTTCATAGAAAATGGAGTCAGCTACCCGTTGCGTATTGGTACTTATCGGGTATAAAATAGATTTGCTTCTCTTTTTTTTGTTCCTACAAACAGAATTGTTATATTATTACTAAAAAACTAAAAAAAAATAATAGAAAAAAAAATCGTAATTCTTTCTCCACTTAAAAAGGGAGATCCATAACATAGTTTTTCCAGTGCAATAAAGTTACATAGTGTTTATTTTTCGTGAATAAAGGGGTATTTCCATGGGTTTGCCTTGGTATCGTGTTCATACCGTCGTATTGAATGATCCCGGTCGTTTGCTGTCTGTCCATATAATGCATACAGCGTTGGTTGCTGGTTGGGCTGGTTCGATGGCTCTATATGAATTAGCAGTTTTTGATCCCTCTGACCCCGTTCTTGATCCGATGTGGAGACAAGGTATGTTCGTTATACCGTTCATGACTCGTTTAGGAATAACCAATTCGTGGGGTGGTTGGAATATCACAGGAGTAACTATAAGCAATCCGGGTATTTGGAGTTATGAAGGGGTGGCTGGGGCGCATATTGTGTTTTCTGGCTTGTGTTTCTTAGCAGCTATTTGGCATTGGGTGTATTGGGATCTAGAAATATTTTTTGATGAGCGTACAGGAAAACCATCTTTGGATTTGCCCAAGATCTTTGGAATTCATTTATTTCTCTCAGGGGTAGCTTGCTTTGGGTTTGGCGCTTTTCATGTAACCGGATTGTATGGTCCTGGAATATGGGTCTCCGATCCTTATGGATTAACTGGAAAGGTACAACCAGTAAGTCCAGCATGGGGTGTGGAAGGTTTTGATCCCTTTGTTTCGGGAGGAATAGCTTCTCATCATATTGCAGCGGGTACATTGGGCATATTGGCGGGCCTATTTCATCTTAGCGTCCGTCCGCCCCAACGTTTATACAAAGGATTACGTATGGGAAATATTGAAACTGTCCTTTCCAGTAGTATCGCTGCTGTCTTTTTTGCAGCGTTTGTTGTTGCTGGAACTATGTGGTATGGTTCAGCAACTACCCCGATTGAATTATTTGGTCCCACTCGTTATCAATGGGATCAAGGATACTTCCAGCAAGAAATATATCGAAGAGTTAGTGCCGGGCTAGACGAAAATAAAAATTTATCCGAAGCTTGGTCTAAAATTCCCGAAAAATTAACTTTTTATGATTACATTGGCAATAATCCTGCAAAAGGTGGATTGTTCAGAGCAGGTTCGATGGACAACGGGGATGGAATAGCTGTTGGATGGTTAGGACATCCTATCTTTAGAGATAAAGAAGGGCGTGAACTTTTTGTACGCCGTATGCCTACTTTTTTTGAAACATTTCCAGTTGTTTTGGTAGACGGAGATGGGATTGTTAGAGCCGATGTTCCTTTTCGAAGGGCAGAGTCGAAGTATAGTGTCGAACAAGTAGGTGTAACTGTTGAGTTCTATGGTGGTGAACTAAATGGAGTCAGTTATAGTGATCCTGCTACTGTCAAAAAATATGCTAGACGTGCTCAATTAGGCGAAATTTTTGAATTAGATCGTGCTACTTTGAAATCCGATGGTGTTTTTCGTAGTAGTCCAAGGGGTTGGTTTACTTTTGGACATGCTTCGTTCGCTCTGCTCTTTTTCTTCGGACACATTTGGCATGGTGCTCGAACTTTGTTCAGGGATGTTTTTGCTGGGATTGATCCAGATTTAGATGCTCAAGTGGAATTTGGAGCATTCCAAAAACTCGGAGATCCAACTACAAAAAGACAAGTAGTCTGATACAATATTTGATCTCTTAGTTTTCGCCTCTATTTTATTTTTGTAATTTTCCATAGGGTATGTAGATATCTTAATTTGAATCGCCACCTTTTCTTTGAATTTTGGTCTTTTTTTATCCGGGAGACGCTCCAAAATAAACAGGTATGAAAGCTATAATTGTAAACCACAATTGAATTTATGGAAGCATTGGTTTATACATTCCTTTTAGTCTCAACTTTAGGAATAATTTTTTTCGCTATTTTTTTTCGAGAACCGCCGAAAATTCAAACTAAAAAGGTCAAATGATTTTTTGATATCTTAATTGAAATAAAGAGGTAAAGAGCCTCCCAATATTGGGAGGCTCTTTTAGTCCCCGTGTTCCTCGAATGGATCTCTTAGTTGTTGAGAGGGTTGCCCAAAAGCAGTATATAAAGCATACCCAGTAAAACTTACAAGTAAACCAGATATAGAGATGGCGACTAGGGTTGCTGTTTCCATTATTATATGATTTCAAGACCACAGTGGATCTATGATAAGATCATTTATTTACAACGGAATGGTATACAAAGTCAACAGATCTCAATTAATACAAATAGGATTCAATTTATGGCTACACAAAGCGTGGAGGGTGGTTCTCGATCTGGTCCAAGACGAACTGTTGTAGGGGATTTATTGAAACCATTGAATTCCGAATATGGTAAAGTAGCTCCGGGATGGGGAACCACTCCTATAATGGGTATCGCAATGGCTCTATTTGCAGTATTCCTATCTATTATTTTGGAGATTTATAATTCTTCCATTTTACTAGATGGAATTTCAATGAATTAGATTTATAAGAAACAATAAGGCCTAGCTTTTGAATACAAAATGAAGCATTTTTCTCTCGGATTTTTTATTCTAGTCTATTTTCAGAGTTCGATCGTGAAATTTATTTATTTCTGTATTTCTGGAATATGAGTGTGCGACTTGTTAGAATTGATCCTATATGATAGTACAGAGAGTGGATCTGTCATCTTAATAGAGATGCTTTTATACCTCGTCAGGTATTTATTATAGTATCTGTAGCACGGAATGTATGAAATAGATTACGAAGTATTAGAACTATGATTCATACTGAATATTCAGATCTCGTGATCGGACTCCAAAAAATTTCAAAGAGTTAGAAGGTATAAATTGAAAGATTTTTCTTCTTTCAAACTCTTTATCTATATTTGATCAAAGGATAAACCTTTCTTTGGATTTTTACTGATTCTATTTATTGATTGAATAAGTGATGATACAACGGTTCTTACTCAGAGAATCTTTGGGCTTAGTTTGAAGGTTTTATTAAATAAATCATCGTGGTTCTAGTACGAATCTGAGGTTTCAATCGGTTTGTAGGATCGTAACAAGAAAATTTCTATCAATAATAAAGAAAACAACAATAAGGCTACATTACATACAAAATCAAAGAAAATAAAAATGGGTAAATAGAAGATTCAAGAGGCCCATAACAATCAACACCAAAAAAGGAACGAGCCGACTTGATATTTTGATATTATAACCACAAAGAAGAGTTTTCGAATTTTTCTTTTTTCGTATGGTCAGGTCAAAAACTCTTTAATCATAGGATTAAGAAGTTTCTATTACACATATCTGTTTGAACTAGTATTTTGGTGGTTCTGTTTGAGCCGTACGAGATGAAATTCTCATATACGGTTCTTGGAGGGGGAGTCTTTCTGGTTTACCTATCTCAATAAAGTCTATGATTGGTTTGAAGAACGTCTCGAGATTCAGGCGATTGCAGATGATATAACTAGTAAATATGTTCCTCCTCATGTTAACATATTTTATTGTTTAGGAGGAATTACGCTTACTTGTTTTTTAGTACAAGTAGCTACGGGGTTTGCTATGACTTTTTACTATCGTCCAACCGTTACTGAGGCTTTTGCTTCTGTTCAATACATAATGACTGAAGCTAACTTTGGTTGGTTAATCCGATCAGTTCATCGATGGTCAGCAAGTATGATGGTTTTAATGATGATCCTGCACGTATTTCGTGTGTATCTCACTGGTGGTTTTAAAAAACCTCGAGAATTGACTTGGGTTACAGGCGTAGTGCTTGCTGTATTGACGGCATCTTTTGGTGTAACTGGTTATTCCTTACCTTGGGATCAAATTGGTTATTGGGCAGTCAAAATTGTAACAGGCGTGCCGGAAGCTATTCCTGTAATAGGATCGCCTTTGGTAGAGTTATTACGTGGAAGTGCTAGTGTAGGCCAATCCACTTTGACTCGTTTTTACAGTTTACACACTTTTGTATTACCTCTTCTTACTGCTGTATTTATGTTAATGCACTTTCCAATGATACGTAAGCAAGGTATTTCAGGTCCTTTATAGAGAGTAATTTATAGAGAATATCGATTCTCGATATTTGTAATCAACCATTGATTGCTTGGGGGAGGAACAAAAATAGTATTTCATTGCTACAAATATGGATTATTGAAAAGAATAAGACATATATTTGGATATTTCCCTTCAACTCTAAAAATTTTTGTTTTTTTATTTAACATGAATAGTTGAAGTGAATTCTCCTGAGAGAAAAATGGATTATGGGAGTGTGTGACTTGAACTATTGATTTGGCCGTGCAGATATATGCCCTTATCTGCCATATTGGAATTAATAACCAAATGTGTCTTTGTTCCAACCACTGCGTAAGCCCCATACAGAGGATAGGCTGGTTCACTTGAAGAAGAATCTTTTCTATGATCAGAGTCAATCATGTTAAGGCTCCGTAAAACCCAGTAGAATAAGTAATGCGGTAGAATCTATATTCTATTTTTGTTTAGCTATTTTACTTATTTCTTTAATTACTTAATAGTTTATAGTATGGAAATGCAGTCATTTCCTCTGCATTGACCTGATTTATGATACTATCGGAGTGAAGTGAAATAAGGGATCTAGATCTAAAGAATGAGAGAGGTTAAATTTTATTGGTAACAAGTAAATCCTTTGTATGTAAAAAGTATCGATATTTTGTGTAGATAAAGGCCAATCGAAAGGTTTGAGAC